TCTTTATATATCTTTTTTTGAGGAAAAGATTCTATCATAATCACTATCATTATATTGAATATTGAAATAATTCATTGGATTCCTCAAAAGGAGAATCCTTTCTTTTCAAGACTTTTCATTAACAATCTTAATGATTGGATCATAATCATATGCTTCTTTTGAATTCTGATGAGAAATAAAAAGAAAGAAAAAAGAAATAGGAAAATGATTTTTTCTTCATCGAATGACTATTCATCTCTTAGTATTAGGTTTTCATAAAATAGGGGGCAGAAATAATCTATGGAAAAATGTTGGTTCAATTCGATGTTGTCTAACAAGAAGTTAGAACATAGGTGTGGACTAAGTAAATCAATGGATAGTCTTGATGCTCTTGGACATACCAGTGGAAGTGAAGAAACTATTCTAAATGATGTGGAGAAAAAGATTACTAGTTGGCACAGTTATAGTTTCAGTAATATTAATTATCTAAATTATTTATTTGATAGCAGGAATATTTGGAGTTTGATCTCTGATCATACTTTTTTAGTTAGAAATAGTAATGGTGACACTTATTCTGTATATTTTGATATTGAAAATCAGATTTTTGATATTGACAATGCTAGTTCTTTTTTGAGTGAACTAGAGATTCTTTTTCCTAGTTATTTTAATAGTGGATCTAATAGTAGTAATTACTACTATTATTATTCCATGTATGATACTCAATCTAATTGGAATAATCACATTAATAGTTGCATTGATAGTTATCTTCGTTTTGAAATCAGTCTTAAGAGTTACATTTACAGTGGTATCGACAGTTACATTTCTAGTTTCATTTGTACGGAAAGTCTAAGTAGTATTGAAAGTGTAAATTCTAGTATCAAAACTAGTAGCAGTTATTTCAATAGAACAGAAAGATCTAATGATTTCGATATAAATACAAAATACAAACAGTTATGGGTTCAATGTGAGAATTGTTATGGATTAAATTATAAAAAATTTTTTAGTTCAAAAATGAATATTTGTGAACACTGCGGATATCATTTGAAAATGAGTAGTTCAGATAGAATTGAACTCTTTATTGATCCTGACACTTGGGAGCCTATGGATGAAGATATGGTCTCTATGGACCCCATTGAATTTCATTCAGAGGAGGAACCTTATATAGATCGCATCTCTTTTTATCAAAGAAAAACGGGTTTAACTGAAGCTGTTCAAACGGGCGTAGGTCAACTAAATAATATTCCCATAGCAATTGCAGTTATGGATTTTCAGTTTATGGGAGGTAGTATGGGATCCGTAGTAGGTGAGAAAATCACCCGTTTGATCGAGTATGCTACTAATCGATCTCTACCTGTCATTATTGTGTGCGCTTCTGGAGGAGCACGCATGCAAGAAGGGAGTTTGAGCTTGATGCAAATGGCTAAAATATCTTCTGCTTCATATGATTATCAATCAAATAAAAAGTTATTCTATGTATCAATCCTTACATCTCCTACAACTGGCGGAGTTACAGCAAGTTTTGGTATGTTGGGAGATATCATTATTGCTGAACCTAATGCCTACATTGCTTTTGCGGGTAAAAGAGTAATTGAACAAACATTGAAAAAGACAGTACCCGACGGTTCACAAGCGGCTGAGTATTTATTCCATAAGGGCTTATTCGACCCAATCGTACCACGTAATCCTTTAAAAGGTGTTCTTAATGAGTTATTTCAGCTACATGGTTTCCTTCCCTTGAATCAAGATTAAAAAAAGATTCTCAAAAAGATTGAAATTCTTCATTTTCAAATGGAAGTATAGCACTATCTTCAGTTCTTTTTATTTGTAGCGAATAAGCATTTAGTTCATTATAAAAAACTAAGAAGATGGTGTTTTCTTTGGGGACATCAGTTATAAGTGTAGTAAGAGTCATAAGTTTTGGATAATGACTTTTTGCCCCGGATCCTTTTTTTTTTTACCTCTATTCCTGATTAGGAATAAGCATTCCTCTATCGACAAGATAAAAAAGAATTTCTTTCTCCTTCCGAGAAATCCGGGAAATAAAAAGAATTTTCTCCGTCCTTTTGACATATTCATATTGAAATATTCATATATAGAACAACGAAAAATAGATAAAAAAAGATATATAAAAAATGAAAAGAAAATATGAAATAAAAAGAAAGAAGAAATCTCAAATAAAATAAAGAAAATAGAAATATTCAAATAACAAATAAGAAGAATATAGAAGTTCTTTCTATTTATCGAAAACCCCCCGTTTTTCACTAGGAATCCCTGTTTGTTGGATAAGATTGGTTAAAGTCGGGAACTCATAAGAAACTGTTTTCTATCTTTCCTTTCAAAACAAAAAATATGTTTTGAAAGGAAAGATAGAAAGACGATGAAGATAAAGATGAGAGAAGAAGAATCCAATTTCTGAAAGCGGATTCTTATACATATTCGTGTATAAAGAGGAATAGGTACACTTCATTTAGTTCTACATTCGTTTTTTATTATGAAATACTTCATATTAAGATTCTATTAATATTCTTTATAATAGATAGACTTATCATAAGATATCTTTATAATTATAATAGGTACAAATATGAAATCGAGGTACATTCTATGATAGATTTGAACTTTCCCTCTATTTTTGTTCCTTTAGTGGGCCTAGTCTTTCCGGCAATCGCAATGGCTTCTTTATCTCTTTATGTCCAAAGAAATAAGATTGTCTAAATACGATGGGACCAAATCTCATCAATTTCTTTCAACTTTCAACACTGGATTATCATACAGATACTCTTCTTTTAAATTACTATGGTAGGCTATATATATGATATGTGGCCTTTCCGAAAACAAATGGAAGAGTTGTTTTGTTATGTATGCCGATGCATAATATACGCATTAATGCGTGTATATGCGATTATAGCTTAATCAATTTAATTATTAAATTCAAAATGATCATCAGCAAATCTTTTTTGAAAAATATTTGAAATAGAAACTCAATGTATCTAACCAATTATTTCTAAAGGTTCCCGTCAGAATGCTGCTAGTTGATGAAAGTTACTTCGGGATCAAGCAATAAAAATCGAGTAAAATCCATTTGGGTTATTCTCTCAATTCCAATCGAATGCAACTGGATCTAGTATAGTATGAACTGGCGATCAGAACATATATGGATAGAACTTATAACGGGGTCTCGAAAAACAAGTAATTTTTGCTGGGCCTGTATCCTTTTTTTAGGTTCACTAGGATTCTTAGTGGTTGGAACTTCCAGTTATCTTGGTAAAAATCTGATATCCGTATTTCCGTCTCAGCAAATTCTTTTTTTCCCACAAGGGATCGTGATGTCTTTCTATGGAATCGCAGGTCTATTCATTAGTTCTTATTTGTGGTGCACAATTTCATGGAATGTAGGTAGTGGTTATGACCGATTTGATAGAAAAGAAGGGATAATGTCCCTTTTTCGTTGGGGATTTCCTGGAAGAAATCGTCGCATCTTCCTTCGTTTCTTTCTGAAAGATATCCAATCAATCAGAATGGAAGTGAAAGAGGGTCTTTTTCCTCGTCGTGTCCTTTATATGGAAATCAGGGGCCAAGGAGCCATTCCCTTGACCCGTACTGATGAGAATTTGACTCCACGAGAAATTGAACAAAAAGCTGCCGAATTGGCCTATTTCTTGCGCGTACCCATTGAAGTATTTTGAAATGAACTGAAGAAGAAATCTCAGCATGAGAGAAGGAACTTAAAACATCTCAAAAGCAGGAGGACGTATATGGACTACTAAAATATAATATAACTAATCAAATAAAATAGATTAAGTAGAATAGAGAGAATAGAAACTATTTGTACACAAAAACTCTTTTGTATACGCATACACATGGCGTACAGCTTCACTCTTTATCTTTATACTAGTAAAAAAGTCTAATAAGTATAGATTCATCAAATATCCTAACATGTCTTTTATTTTCGTAAAAAAGAATTCCTCTTTTTAGGCCTTTGAATTGATACCCTATCCCCGCGCTGTGGTTAGACAGTGAAATCTTTCAAATTTGAAATAGAAATAAAATAATTAAAGGATCCGGTAGGGTTCGTCTTTCAATCCAAATTATATGCGTTAGTTCAAATGGGTTTTCGAGTCTTCATCGAAAGATGAAGAGGAAATCGGTTACAATTTGCCTAATTGAGATCTCTGGAATCTGGAAAGAATATTTACTTCTTTTTTTTTTCATTCGAAAAGGGCCCTTCTTCTATGTTCTATTCTATATTATTCTAGATCCAAAGACTCAATTCTTACACAAAAACAAAAATAGGAAAAGAACCATAGGTTCGATACCTTGTTCTTGTTAGAGTTATAGGCTATATAATTCGTGCTTCATAGAAATCTCAGATAGAATCGACGAATGAAACAGGTTCATTAACAATTCACATCACGGATACGGATACAGAATGAAAAAAAAGAAAGCATTGGCTTCCCTCCCATATCTTGTGTCTATACTCTTTTTGCCCTGGTGGGTTTCTCTCTCATTTAAGAAATGTCTAGAAACTTGGGTTCTTAATTGGTGGAATACCAGGCAATCCGAAATCCTTTTGAATGATATTCAAGAGAAAAATGTTCTAGAAAAATTTATGGAATTAGAAGAACTATTCCTGTTGGACGAGATGATAAAGGAGTACCCGGAGACACATATGCAAAGGTTTCGTATAGGAATGCACAAGGAAACAATACAATTGGTCCAAAGACACAATGAATCTCATTTCCATATCATTTTGCATTTCTCTACAAATCTAATCTGTTTCGCTATTCTAAGTGGTTATTTTTTTCTGGGCAATGAAGAACTTTTTATTCTAAATTCTTGGATTCAGGAATTTATCTATAACTTAAGTGATACAATCAAAGCTTTTTCGATTCTTTTAGTTACTGATTTATGGATCGGATTTCACTCGACCCATGGTTGGGAACTAATGATTGGTTCGATCTACAACGATTTTGGATTGGCTCAGAATGATCAGATTATATCTGGTCTTGTTTCCACTTTTCCAG